CATATAAATTAATAAGTGAATTGGAAGAATTGGAAGGCGAAAACGACGAAAATGTAACAATGGAGCCTGGAATTCGTTCAAGAAAAGCAAAACGTGTAGTGGTTTTTACTGATAAAGAGCCCCATAACGAGGTTTATACTAACCTCAAAGATCTCAAAGATAATCAAAATTCTGATCAAAATGATGAAATGGCTTTGATCCGTTATTCACAACAATCTGATTTTCGTCGAGAGATAATTAAAGGATCCATGCGTTCCCAAAGGCGTAAAACTGTTATTTGGGAATTTTTTCAAGCAAAAGTACATTCTCCCCTTTTTTTTGATAGAATAGATAAGCTTTATTATTTTTCGTTTGATATATGGGGGCTAAAAAAAAAAATTCTTCGCAATTTCATGTGGAAAAAWAAAAAAAAAAAAAAAATTGATAAAAAAGACGAAGAACAATCAAAAATAGAAGAAAACATACGGATAGAAATTGCAGAAACTTGGGATAGCTTCCTATTTGCTCAAATAATAAGGGGTTATCTCTTAGTAACTCAATCTATTCTTAGAAAATATATTATATTACCTTTATTGATAATAATTAAAAATAGCGCCCGTATGTTATTATTTCAATTTCCCGAGTGGTCTGAGGATTTAAAAGATTGGAAACGTGAAATGCATGTTAAATGCACTTATAATGGGGTTCAACTATCCGAAACCGAATTTCCAAAAAACTGGTTAACGGATGGTATTCAGATAAAAATCCTATTTCCTTTTTATCTTAAACCTTGGCATAAATCTAAATTTCAATCATCTCAGAAGGCTCGACTAAAAAAAACAAAAGACAAAGGAGAACAAAATGATTTTTGTTTTTTAACAGTTTGGGGAATGGAAACCGAACTACCGTTTGGTTCTGCCCAAAAAAAGCCTTCTTTTTTTGAACCTATTTCTAAAGAATTAACAAAAAGAATCAAAAAATTGAAAACTAAGTCTTTTCTGGTTTTAAGGATTTTCAAAGAAAGAGCAACAATTTTCCTAAAAGTAGCAAAAGAAATAAAAAACGGGATTCTCAAAAACTTTATTTTTATAAAAGGAAAAATAAAAGACTTTTCAAAACGAAATCTAATTCTATTATTTGGCCCGAGAGAAATATATGAATTAAATGAAACTAAAAAAGATTCAATAATGAGTAATAAGATGATTCATGAACTATCTGTTGAAAATAAATCCATGGAGTGGACAAATTCTTCACTCAGCGAAAACAAAATAAAAAATTTGATTGATAGAATAAAGACAATAAGAAATCAAACAGAAGAAATTTCAAAAGAAAAACAAAACCTAACTAATAGTTGTAACAAACTGCGTTATGATTCGAAAATAATTGGGTCATCAAAAAAAAATTGGCAGACATTAAAAAGAAAAAATACCCGATTAATTCGTAAATCTTTTTTTTTTTTAAAATTTTGCATTGAACAACTGTCTATAGCAATTTTTCTAGGTATCATTAATATTCCAAAAATTATTACACAACTTTTTTTTGAATCAACAAAAAAAATTCTTGATAAATATATTTCCAAGACTGAAGAAAATGGAGAAAAAATTAAGAAAAAAAAAAATACCATTTATTTTATTTCGACTATCAAAAATTTAATATCTAATAAAAAACAAATGAGTTATGACCTATGCTCTTTATCACAAGCATATGTATTTTACAAATTATCACAAATTCAAGTTAGGAACTTTTCTAAATTAAAGGCTGTTCTTGAATATAACATATGCATAACATCCTTTTTTGTTAAGAATCAAATAAAGGATTTTTTTAAAGAACAAGGAATCTTTCATTATGAATTAAAAGATCAAACCTTTTTAAATTCCGAAGTAAATCAATGGAAAAACTTGTTACGAAGTAATTATCACTACAATTTACCTAAGATTACGTGGGCTAGATTAGGAACCAAAAAATGGAAAAAGAAAATAAACCAAGATTCTCTAGTTCGAAATCCAAGTTTAACCAAAGAGGATTCATATGAAAAAAAGAAATTTGATAATTACAAAAAACAAAGTTTTTTTGAGGCCGATTCGTTATTAAATCCAAAACATAATTTAAAACAAGATTCTATATATAATCTTTTTTGCTACAAATCCATTAATTCTACAGAAAAAAATTTTGACATGTCTATAGGCATTGCTCTAGATAATTGTTTAGTCTCTTGTTTTCTAGAAAAATATAATATTCGGGGTATAGGGGAAATTCGGCATAGAAAATATTTTGATTGGAGAATTTTAAACTTTTGGGTTACAAAAAAAGCAAATATTGAATCTTGGGTTGATACCAAGAGTAAAAAAAAATATATTAATACTAAAGTGCAGAATTATCAAAGAATTGATAAAATAACTAAGACGGGTCTTGCCACTCAAAAAAGTTTCGTTTTTGATTGGATGGGAATGAATGAAGAAATACTAAATCGTCGTATAACAAATTTTGCATTTTTTTTCTTTCCAGAATTTTTCTTATTTTCTAGTACATATAAAATGAAGCCGTGGATCATACCAATCAAATTACTTCTTTTAAATTTTAATGAAAACATAAATGTTAATAAAAAGATCACTCGAAAGAAAAAAGGTTTTATACCATCAAATGAAAAAAAATCCCTTAGATTTTATAATCTAAATAAAGAAGAAAAAGAATTGGCCGGTCAAGTAGAGCTTGAATCAGATAAAGAAAAAAAAAAAAATCCCGAACCAGCTCTATCAAACCAAGAAAAAAATATTGAAAAAAATTATGAAGAATCCACGATAAAAAAACGTAAAAATAAAAAACAATACAAAAGCAATACAGAAGCGGAGCTTGATTTATTTCTCACAAGATATTCACGTTTTCAATTGCGATGGAATTGTTTTTTTAATCAAAAAATTCTCAATAATGTAAAAGTATACTGTCTCTTGGTTAGACTAAAAAATCCAAACGAAATCGCGATATCTTCGATTGAAAGAGGAGAGATGAGCCTAGACATTCTAATGATTGAGAAGAATTTCACTTTTGCAAAATTAATGAAAAAAGGAATATTGATTGTTGAACCTGTCCGTTTGTCTGTACAAAACGATGGACAACTTATTATATATAGAACGATAGGTATTTCGTTGGTTCATAAAAATAAACACAAAATAAGTAAAAGATACAAAAAAAAAAGCTATATTGATAAAAAAAAAATTGAAAAATCCATTACAAAATATCAAAACAAAACTGTAAATAGAAAAAAAAACAATTATGATTTCGTTGTCCCTGAAACTATTMTATCCCCTAAACGACGTAGAGAATTTAGAATTCTAATTTGTTTCAACTTAAAAAAAAAAAATGCGAGGGATATAAATTCAAGATTTAATAAGAATATTCAAAACTTGACCACAGTTTTGTATAAAAAGAAAGATCTTGCTAAGGATAAAAAAAACCTAATTAAATTCAAATCCTTTCTTTGGCCCAATTTTCGATTAGAAGATTTAGCGTGTATGAATCGCTATTGGTTTAATACTACTAACGGAAATAATTTCAGTATGATAAGAATACACATGTATACGCGATTTCCAATTCATTAATGATAGATCCTTTTTACTATATATAATATATTAAGTTACGGTATATGAAAACAACTGGATGAAATATGAAGGATTGTTTTAAATTCAATCTTTATACATGATATTAATTTAATCAATGACATAGATACCAATCAGAGCGGATCCATAAATAAATTAACAGAATCCTACTTTTTTAGATCTCAATTTATATTTTTTTTTATAAAATGAAGAATTAAGAAGTTGATAATTAAATTCAGATCCTTGTACAAAAAAACTAACATTATTATTACTGATCAGTAAAATTCATATCTTTCAATTCATATTAAAAATTAAAAAGGGAAGGATTTCTTTTTATGATAAAAAATGCATTCATTTCATTTCAAGAACAAAAAGAAGAAAGCAGGGGATCTGTTGAATTTCAAGTATTCAGTTTTACTAATAAGATACGAAGACTTACTTCACATTTAGAATTGCACAGAAAAGATTATTTATCTCAGAGGGGTCTACGAAAAATTCTGGGAAAACGTCAACGACTACTGGCTTATTTGTCAAAAAAAAATAGAGTACGTTATAAAGAATTAATTAATCAGTTGAATATTCGGGAATTAAAAACTCGTTAAATTCAAAAAGTGTGAATTAGTGAATTTTTTAGATCTTGAATTTTTTGATAAACTTCTTTTTCAGCAATCTAATTCATACCAGAACGAATCAAGGAAAAACTTATGAAGAGACCAGTTACAGGAAAAGATCTTATGATAGTCAATATGGGACCTCACCACCCATCCATGCATGGGGTTCTTCGATTAATTGTTACTCTAGATGGTGAGGATGTTGTTGACTGTGAACCCATATTGGGTTATTTACACAGAGGAATGGAAAAAATTGCAGAAAACCGAGCAATTATACAATATTTACCTTATGTAACGCGATGGGATTATTTAGCTACTATGTTTACAGAAGCAATAACAGTAAATGGACCAGAACAATTGGGAAATATTCAAGTTCCTAAAAGGGCCAGCTATATCAGAGTAATTATGCTAGAATTGAGTCGTATAGCTTCTCATCTGTTATGGCTCGGTCCTTTTATGGCAGATATTGGTGCACAGACTCCTTTTTTCTATATTTTTAGAGAACGAGAATTTGTATATGATCTATTCGAAGCTGCCACCGGTATGAGAATGATGCATAATTTTTTTCGTATTGGAGGAATAGCGGCTGATTTACCTTATGGTTGGATAGATAAATGCTTGGATTTTTGTGATTATTTTTTAACAGAAGTTGTTGAATATCAAAAACTGATTACACGAAATCCTATTTTTTTAGAACGGGTTGAAGGAGTTGGGATTATTGGTGGGGAAGAAGCAATAAATTGGGGTTTATCAGGACCAATGCTACGCGCATCCGGAATACCATGGGATCTTCGTAAAGTTGATCGTTATGAGTCTTACGATGAATTTGAATGGGAAATTCAGTGGCAAAAACAAGGAGATTCATTAGCTCGGTATTTAGTACGACTTAGCGAAATGACAGAATCCATAAAAATTATTCAACAGGCTCTGGAAGGACTTCCGGGAGGTCCCTATGAAAATTTAGAAAGCAGAGGCTTTGATAGAAAAAGGAATCCCGAATGGAATGATTTTGAATATCGATTCATTAGTAAAAAGCCTGCTCCTACTTTTGAATTATCGAAACAAGAACTTTATGTAAGAGTTGAAGCCCCAAAAGGGGAATTAGGAATTTTTCTCATAGGAGATCAAACTGGTTTTCCTTGGAGATGGAAAATCCGACCACCGGGTTTTATAAATTTGCAAATTCTTCCTGAACTAGTTAAAAGAATGAAATTGGCTGATATTATGACGATACTCGGTAGCATAGATATAATTATGGGAGAAGTTGATCGTTAAAATGATAATTTATGCAACAGCAGTCCAAACTATAAATTCTTTTGTTAGATTGGAATCTTTAAAAGAGGTCTATGGACTCATATGGATATTTGTCCCGATATTTTCTCTTGTATTGGGAATCATAACAGGTGTACTAGTAATTGTGTGGTTAGAAAGAGAAATATCTGCAGGGATACAACAACGTATTGGACCTGAATACGCCGGCCCGTTGGGAATTCTTCAAGCTCTAGCCGACGGGACAAAACTACTTTTCAAAGAAAATCTTCGTCCATCTAGAGGAAATCCTCCTTTATTTAGTATTGGACCATCTATAGCAGTTATCTCAATTTTACTAAGTTATTCAGTAATTCCCTTTAGCAATCACCTTGTTTTAGCGGATCTCAATATCGGTATTTTTTTATGGATTGCGATTTCAAGTATTGCTCCTATTGGACTTCTTATGTCAGGATATGGATCAAATAATAAATATTCTTTTTTAGGTGGTCTGCGAGCTGCTGCCCAATCGATTAGTTATGAAATACCATTAACTCTATGTGTTTTATCAATATCTCTACGTGCGATTCGTTGAAACATAAACGTTTATTTTTCCTATTCCGTTTCTTCTAGACGAATAACGGAATATATAAATATAGTTATCTTTCGGGTTAATCTTAATAAAAGGAATTTGATAGTTATATATGAGTGAAAAAAACTGCTCAGAAATTAGCAGTAAAAAGAAAAATTGAGTCTCATTTCCTATGTACACAGGTTAAACGGAAATCAACATAAGCGTAAGAATCACTTTACCCCAAGGTTGGTTGATTAGTCATCCTGGCTTGAAGCGGGTTAAAAATATTTAACCGTATAACGTTTTTACTATCAGTTATATAGATTAACATACATTTATTACAAAGTGAGCGGCAATTAGGTAAAAGGGAGTGGATGGTTAGAAACACCAAAATACACAAAGAATTTGTAATAGAGATTAACCAAATTGAAAAGGATATTTATGCATAACATAAGATAAAAAAAAGAAGGTTAATTGGGGCTTGAAATTAGTAGAAATGATCAGACAGTACTCCCCAAGATTCCGATTCAGAGTATGCTCCTATCCACCTATAAATGTAATGACTATCAGAAACGAAATAATCCTTTATTTTTTAAAAGTCCACCGACTTTTTTCTAAAAAAGAAAGAAGAATAGGAACGAAACAAGGATCTTTTTTTTTCATATATTTCGAAAATAAAATATAATTTCTGTCATGAATAATAAACTAATAGGATATCTAATTCTTTTTCGTAATCGAAAATCACGATGGGCTTAAATACCTTTTTTTATTTTTACAAGGAGTATTTTATTAAAGGATTAAGTTATTACTCAACAAATAGAAATTCCAATTTGTAAAGGATGAGATGAATTCCGACGCGCTTTTTTTATTCTTAGAATTTGAGCAGACAGAATTCCATTGGTATAATTAGGGATCCCAGATATATTTATATTTAATCCATTTTAGAACACATCATATCCATCTAAATAATACTAATCTGGTCCTTAGATTTATTTATGGCCCCCGAGGAGCCGTATGAGGCGAAGACCTCATGTACGGTTTTGTAATAGCGGTGAAAATAGTAATGTTATCACCGACTAGGATTATCTAACAGTTTAAGTACAGTTGATATAGTTGAGGCACAATCAAAATATGGTTTTTGGGGATGGAATTTGTGGCGTCAACCTATAGGTTTTATCATTTTTCTAATTTCTTCCCTAGCAGAATGCGAGAGGTTACCGTTTGATTTACCAGAAGCGGAAGAAGAATTAATAGCAGGTTATCAAACTGAATATTCAGGTATCAAATTTGGTTTATTTTACGTTGCTTCTTATCTAAATCTATTAATTTCCTCATTATTTGTAACAGTTCTATACTTAGGCGGTTGGAATATTTCTATTCCGTATATACCTATTCTGGAGCTATTTCAAAGGGATCAAATTTTGGGAACAACAATTGGTATCTTTATTACATTAGCTAAAACTTATTTGTTCTTGTTCATTTCTATCGCAACAAGATGGACTTTACCTAGGCTAAGAATGGATCAACTATTAAATCTTGGATGGAAATTTCTTTTACCTATTTCCCTTGGTAATCTATTATTAACAACTTCTTTCCAACTCTTTTCACTATAAATTGAAAATGAATCCAACACATTCATTATTTGTTTTAAACAAGAGAAAGAAACAAAGATAAAATTATTCATAGATAATTACAATATGCTTCCTATGATAACCGGGTTCATGAATTATGGTCAACAAACCCTACGAGCTGCAAGGTATATTGGTCAAGGTTTCATGATTACCTTATCCCACACAAATCGTTTACCTGTAACTATTCAATATCCCTATGAAAAATTAATAACGTCGGAACGTTTCCGTGGTCGAATCCATTTTGAATTTGATAAATGCATTGCTTGTGAAGTATGTGTTCGAGTATGTCCTATAGATCTGCCTGTTGTTGATTGGAAATTGGAAACTAATATTCGAAAAAAACGATTGCTTAATTACAGTATTGATTTTGGAATTTGTATATTTTGTGGTAATTGTGTTGAGTATTGTCCAACAAATTGTTTGTCAATGACTGAAGAATATGAATTTTCAACTTATGATCGTCACGAATTGAATTATAATCAAATAGCTTTGGGTCGTTTACCAATGTCAGTAATTGATGATTACACTATTCGAACAATTTTGAATTCACCTCAAAGAATAAATGGGTAAACCCATAAATTTGATTAAAAAAAAGAATTGAAAATTTTTGAATTATATAAAGAATTTAATTATAAATTTATATTTATATAATAATATTAAGTATTAAGGCTTATTCTTTTAATATAATATATTCGTAATTACTTTCTTGAAATAGATAGGTTGAAAATACACGTTAGAATAAAAAAGAGAAACTGTCTAATAATTGTATCTACATCAATTCATATCCATTAGATTCTAATTTCACTCTATTATAAACATATTAAAATAGAATTTCCCGGTTAAATTAATAAGGTCATGAAAAGGATTTCGATTTTTTTCTTATTTTAATAATATAATGGATTTGCCTGGACCAATACATGATTTTCTTTTAGTTTTTCTGGGATCCGGTCTTCTAGTAGGAGGTCTGGGAGTGGTCTTACTTCCCAACCCAATATTTTCAGCTTTTTCCTTAGGATTTGTTCTTGTTTGTATATCTTTATTGTATATTCTATCAAATTCCCATTTTGTAGCTGCTGCACAACTCCTTATTTACGTGGGGGCCATAAATGTTTTAATCATATTTGCTGTGATGTTCATGAATGAGTCAGAATATTGCACAGAGTCTAATCTGTGGACCGTTGGGAATGGGATTACTTCATTGGTTTGTACAACTATTCTTTTTTCATTAATGTCTACTATTCTCGATACGTCATGGTACGGAGTTATTTGGACTACAAGATTAAACCAGATTCTAGAGCAAGATTTAATAAGTAATAGTCAACAAATAGGAATTCATTTATCAACAGATTTTTTTCTTCCATTTGAACTCATTTCAATAATTCTTTTAGTTGCTTTGATAGGTGCAATTTCTGTGGCTCGTCAATAAAAAACGTTTGAATTAGTAAAGACCAAAGAAAACTTTGTGTATGTTATGATATTTTTTCCGTTCATTCAATTAAATTGGATTGAATATTACTTCATATTTTAAATATGAATTTTTATATTTGATATATATTTGAAATTTTTTTTACCTAATATAGTTTTTATTCGTACTTTTTTGTTATATTTTAGTTGATTGAATCCGGTGAATTTTTTTTTTCATATTTAAATGAATCCAAATTGATAAGGAGTTGCTGAATGATACTCGAACATGTACTTGTTTTGAGTGCCTATTTATTTTTGATTGGTCTTTATGGATTGATCACGAGTCGAAATATGGTTAGGGCTCTTATGTGTCTTGAACTTATACTGAATGCAGTTAATATGAATTTCGTAACATTTTCTGATTTTTTTGATAATTCCCAACTAAAAGGGGATATTTTCTGCATTTTTGTTATAGCAATTGCAGCCGCTGAAGCCGCTATTGGATTAGCTATAGTCTCGTCAATTTATCGTAACAGAAAATCAACTCGTATCAATCAATCGACCTTATTAAATAAGTAGCATAAAAAAAATTATAGATTGAAATTTGTTTTTTGCATATATAATAGGTTCTGACCTACTAGATTATATTTGTGAAAATCTAAGAAATCCAAGTATTTTAGCCCTATTTTTTATCAATTGAGCCAGAATTCATTACAAAAATTCTATTAAAGGAAATCATTGCTTCATCTAGTATTTTAATATATCATTCAGTTAGAAGTTTACTAGATTGAAAATTTATGACATTCAAAAAACTATTGATACTATGTCACATTCAGTAAAAATTTATGATACCTGTATAGGATGTACTCAATGTGTCCGAGCATGCCCTACAGACGTATTAGAAATGATACCTTGGGATGGATGTAAAGCTAAGCAAATAGCTTCCGCTCCAAGAACCGAGGACTGTGTCGGTTGTAAGAGATGTGAATCCGCCTGTCCAACGGATTTTTTGAGCGTTCGGGTTTATTTATCGCATGAAACAACCCGAAGTATGGGTCTAGCTTATTGATACGTTACCGAAAACCTTATTTGAATAAATTTTGAATACATTTTATTTTTTTATTGACAAGTACTCGTACTCAAAAAAATAACATTATATATATATATTTTTATTTATATATTTTTTTTTGAGTACGCGTTCTTTGGACCTGGTGTATCTTGTCTTTACCACGAATGATTTTCCTTGGTTAACAATAATTGTTGTTTTTCCAATATCTGCCGGTTCGTTAATGTTATTTCTCCCACATAGGGGAAATAAAGTCAACAAATGGTATACTATATGCATTTGTATTTTAGAACTTCTTCTAACAACCTATGCTTTTTGTTATAATTTTAAAATGGACGATCCATTAATTCAACTGTCCGAAGATTATAAATGGATCCATTTTTTAGATTTTTACTGGAGAATGGGAATAGATGGACTTTCTATAGGAACGATTTTATTGACGGGATTTATTACTACTTTAGCCACTTTAGCGGCTTTTCCAGTTACTCGGGATTCCCGATTATTCCATTTCCTGATGTTAGCAATGTACAGCGGTCAAATAGGATCATTTTCTTCTCGGGATCTTCTCCTTTTTTTCATCATGTGGGAATTAGAATTAATTCCCGTTTATCTACTTTTATCCATGTGGGGTGGAAAGAAACGTCTGTATTCAGCTACAAAATTTATTTTATACACGGCAGGAAGTTCTATTTTTTTATTAATAGGAGTTTTAGGTATAAGTTTATATGGTTCGAACGAACCAACATTAAATTTAGAACTCTTAGCTAATCAATCCTATCCTGTTACACTCGAAATACTATTTTATATTGGATTTCTTATTGCTTTTGCCGTCAAATCACCGATTATACCTTTACATACTTGGTTACCTGACACCCACGGCGAGGCGCATTACAGTACCTGTATGCTTCTCGCTGGAATCTTATTAAAAATGGGAGCATATGGGTTGGTTCGAATCAATATGGAATTATTACCTCACGCTCATTCTATGTTTTCTCCTTGGTTGATGATAGTCGGTACAATCCAAATAATTTATGCAGCTTCAACATCTCCCGGTCAACGTAATTTAAAAAAGAGAATAGCCTATTCTTCTGTATCTCATATGGGTTTTATAATTATAGGTATTAGTTCTATAACGGATCCTGGACTTAATGGAGCTATTTTACAAATAATCTCCCATGGATTTATTGGCGCTGCACTTTTTTTCTTGGCAGGAGCGAGTTATGATAGAATTCGGCTTGTTTATCTTGATGAAATGGGTGGAATGGCTATCTCGATTCCAAAAATATTTACAATGTTTACTATCTTATCGATGGCTTCCCTTGCATTGCCAGGCATGAGTGGTTTTGTTGCAGAATTAATTATTTTTTTTGGAATAATTACCAGCCAAAAATATTTCTTAATTTCAAAAATTTTAATTATTTTTGTAATGGCAATTGGAATGATATTAACTCCTATATATTTATTATCTATGTCACGCCAAATGTTCTATGGATACAAGTTAATTAATGTCAAAAACTTTTCTTTTTTTGATTCTGGACCCCGAGAGTTATTTCTTTCAATCTCCATTCTTCTACCCATAATTGGTATTGGGATTTATCCTGATTTTGTGCTCTCATTAGCAAGTGACAAGGTCGAATCCATTTTATCTAATTACTTTTATGGATAGTTTTCAGGAGATAAAAAAAAGCAGTAAATTGAATTGTAATAAGAAGTCTTTGATCTTTGTATTGTGAGAACCTTTTGAATCATTGTACTACTTGATTCAAAAGGTTCTTGATGATTTACTACTCAAAACTAAATTTGATTTCTTATACTTATATGAAGTTAGATATAGATGCTATTCTTTATTTATTTGAATTTGGATTCTTTTTTTTTTTTTACTGTTTTATTTATGATGTAAAAGAACCATAACTATGTAAACCTATTCCTAAAAGATTTACGCCAAAATAGCATATCCAAATTAAAAGAAAACCTATCGAAGCCACAATTGCAGAATTTATACCCCTACCATTCCTATTTGTTTTAATATGTAAATAAATTGCGAATATGATCCAAGTAATAAATGCCCAAGTTTCTTTTGGATCCCAGTTCCAATATGAACCCCATGTCTCATTAGCCCATACAGCTCCTGAAAGAATGCCGACGGTTAACAAGATAAATCCAAGACTAATAATACGAAAACTCCAATAATCTAATTGTTCAATCAATTGATACCGATAATAATTTCTAGAAAAACTAAAATTAATATTTTGTTGTAGTAAAATAGAATTTCTTTCATTTATGTAGTAAAATACATCAAAAGAAAATAATTCATTTAATAAAAAATTTTTTTGTTTATTCTTTTTCAAAAAAGTAGGTCCGACTTTGCGAAATGTAATCACTAGAAGAGCCATTGATAATAATGATCCGCATAACAGGGCGCCATAGCCTAATATCATCATACTTACGTGCATCATTAACCACTGGGACTGGAGAGCTGGTACTAATATTGCAGACTCAGGCATTTTGTTTAAAAGACCTGAAGTAGCAAAACCCTGAATAAAAACAGCACTTGGCGCAGTTATTGCGTTTAAGTAATTTTTTTTTTTTTTATTAAAATAGGAAACCATATGAATAATTGAAAAAGTCCATGAAAGAAAAATTAATGATTCATATAAATTACTTAATGGAAAATGTCCTGAATAAATCCAACGAGTGAATAATAATCCTGTTATACCAAAAAACGTAATTACGATTCCTTTATCTGATGAATCAAAAAATCCTATGATTTCATCTAAATTAACTAATAAAGTTAAAAAAAAAATTGTCAGTACAATTGAAACGACCGAAAAAGATATATGAGTTAATATGTGCTCTAAAATTGAAAAAATCATAAAAAATTTGTTAAAAATTAATAAATTAATACTAGGTTTTACCCGATTTTAGAAAAAAAAGTCGGGTATTATTTTGATTATAAAACTTATAATATCTCTTTTATAAGATCTTATGCCGCTACTCGGACTCGAACCGAGATGCTCTAGCACTGCTTCCTAAGAGCAGCGTGTCTACCAATTTCACCATAGCGGCAACTTGTTCAAAACAATACTAACAAGTTTTTATTCAATCGTCTAGATGAAAATTTAGCCAATTGACCGGAATTTACAATTGATTTAATGAATAAAAACTTGTTAAATTAGGTCTTGTGGGTTTTAAGTCAATTAAGATCTTTTTTTTATCTGAGTTATTTATAATTATTTAAATTCACTTTTTGTCCTTTATATTTTTTCTAGAATACAATGAAAAATTTAACTAAATTCAAGTAATTGGGACTTCAACCCAACGACAAAACCCTAAATGCTCTTTATCATTTTTTTTCACTTAAATTAATTAATTTAAAGAACCTTTTGATTTTGCTTAAAGATCTTTGATTTACTCATTATGAGTAAATCAAAGATCTTTATTGATAAGGTAGTGAGGGGGAAAATAAGAATCCTCCCCCCCCTTTTTTTTTGAACTAAAAAAAGGTGAACCTTTCCTTTTTATCTATCTWTTGTCTTTTTTTTTTTTTTGTTCACATTTTTTTTATGTATTCGAAAAAATTTGTTTTTAAGTTAGGCTAATTCTAATTATTTTAGTGTTTTTTATTTATTTTGTTGTACAAAATAACTTTTTGAATTACCTGTAGAAAGTGATTTCCCCAACGAAAAAGCTTTCAACGATGTCCAATATCCCTTCCTTTTCCAAATTTTTTTACGAATACGCTTTTTCGAGATAGAAGTACGTTTTTTTGGAACTGCCATTCAAAAATGAAAAAAGTTTTTCAGTGGTATAATTGGATGTCAAAGACATTTATTATTCTATTCTTTCGTACTCCATATCGAGTTATTTTTTTTCTTTCAAATTTTATTATATATTATTTTCAAAACAAAACAGACATTCCAAAGTTTAAAACTCAACTGTTTTTTACTTTTTTTTTTTTTATTAAATTTTTGTTATTTAACGTTTGAAATCCGTATGAGAGTGCTCATTTAATTAATCTAGATTAGATTATCAAAAAATTATGAGATTTCTTCATATCATATGTAAAAAAAATATCGATTATAATAATCTTTCTTGCAAATAAAAAAAGCTCACTTAGTGTACTGGAAGACATTCACTAAATTCCATAATTCAAATTTCTTCCTTAATGATTTTAAATAATCAAAAAAAAACTTTGTTTTAGGTAAAGTTTTTTTAGTATATAATTAATATTAAGTTTCAGTAGTTTTTTGCGTGTAAATCTTTGTTCTATTCTTAATATATGTATATAAATTATTAGAATACGGAATTATAATTAACTTTTTCTGTATCTGCATAAAATCACAATTTTATTTAGTAGTAATAAAAAAAAAAAAAAGACAAATCATTTTTTTTTACAGTAACTTAGTAATATTATTTAATCACTTTTCATTTTTTTTATTTGAATATATATATTTCTTTTCAAAGATTTCTGAAGGATTATACTAATGCCAAAAATTTAGAGTTAGGTTTCAAATCTCGTGCTTTTATATTGGCCCCTTTGAAAAAAAATATATATATATACAAACCAGTAAATAAGAAATAAAAAATTTAAGAATAAAATAAAAAGGATTTTTTATTTTATGGAACATACATATCAATATTCATGGATCATCCCGTTCATTCCACTCCCAGTACCTATTTTATTAGGAGTTGGGCTTCTCCTTTTTCCGACAGCAACAAAAAACCTTCGCCGTATGTGGACTTTTATGAGTATTTTTTTGTTAAGTATAGTTATGATCTTTTCACTCTATCTATCTATTCAACAAATTTTTCTAAGTTGCATTCATCAAAATGTGTGGTCTTGGACCATAAATAATGAATTTTCTTTTGAGTTCGGTTACTTTATTGATCCACT